CCGTGTACTAGCTAAAGCGTTACGTATGTCTGGTGGAGATCATATTCACTCAGGTACCATAGTAGGAAAACTTGAAGGAGAAAGAGACATCACTTTGGGATTTGTTGATTTATTGCGTGATGATTTTATTGCAAAAGATCGAAGTCGTGGTATTTATTTCACCCAAGATTGGGTCTCTCTACCGGGTGTGATTCCCGTGGCTTCTGGTGGTATTCACGTTTGGCATATGCCTGCTCTGACCGAGATCTTTGGGGATGATTCTGTACTGCAGTTCGGTGGAGGAACTTTAGGACACCCTTGGGGTAATGCGCCGGGTGCCATAGCTAACCGAGTAGCTCTAGAAGCATGTGTACAAGCTCGTAATGAAGGACGTGATCTTGCTGCTGAGGGTAATGCAATTATATGCGAAGCTAGTAAATGGAGTCCAGAACTAGCTGCTGCTTGTGAGGTATGGAAAGATATTAAATTTGAGTTTAAAGCAGTAGATACTTTGGATAAGTAAGATAATAATTAATTACTCTCCATTCTCTTAATTGAATTACAACTAAAATGGGCCCAATCTTTTACTATAACTATAAAAGGATTGAGCCAAATACAAAGATTCTATTGTATTTATTTTTGATATATATATATAGACGATTTGAAATATAAATATAAGACTCAAATGTTTCAATTGTTGTTGGATACACAACTTAACCTATGGATCCTTAGGATTAGTATTTTTTTTATATAAATTTTATATAAAAAAAATACTGTAGTTTCCCAAAATCAAGTAAAGTTTCATAAATCTTTCAACCCATCCTGTATATTGTCTTTTTTATTTCCGTGTTGGAATAGAAACTGAATTTATTACTTGTTATTGGTTATTAATTAGATGATATTAAAAAAAAATTTTTGTTCTCGCCTAGAAAATTTTTTTGTTCAACGCGAAGACATAGTAAAACCCCCTTAATTATAATTATAAAAATTTTTTTTCAGTTAACACTTACTCTTAATTATTAGTGATTTAATTTGCTTAGTCTGATAGGAAAAAAATATTAAAATCCAAATAAAATAAAGAATTGCGAATCGAATGACTATTCATCTATTGTATTTTTATGCAAATAGGGACAAAAAAACTATATGGAAAGATGGTGGTTTAATTCGATAGTGTTTAAGAAAGAATTAAAACATAAGTATTGTATAAAGAAATCAACAGGCAATCTTGATCATATTGAAAATACTAGTCAAAGGGAAGATTCTAATATAAAAGGTAGGGCTAAAAACATTCATAGTTTGAGGGGTCATGACAATTCTAGTTACAGTAATGTCGCGCATTTAGTTGGCGTCAAAGATATTAGTAATTTCATATCGGATGATACTTTTTTAGTTAGGGATAATAATGGAGACTTTTTTTCTATCTATTTTAATATTGAAAATAAGAGTTTTGAGGTTGAAAATAATCATTCTTTTCTAAGTGAAATAGAAAAAGAATTTTATAGTTATCATAATTTTAATTATATAAATAATGGATCTAGGAGTGAAGATTCCTTATACAATAATTACATGTTTGATACTCAATCTAGTTGGAATAATCACATTACTAGTTATATTGATAGTTATCTTAAGTCTCAAATATGTATTGATATGGTCACTGTAAGTGATAGTAGTAGTGACAGTTACATTTCTAGGTGTTCTAATAAACATATAACTAGTAGTAAAAGCAGGATGTCCAGTATACGAACCTGGGTGAAGAGTGTAACTCTAAGAGAAAGCTCTAATAATATTGATGTAACTCAAAAATATAAACATTTGTGGGTTCAATGCGAAAATTGTTATGGTTTAAATTATAAGAAATTTTTTAAATTAAAAATGAATATTTGTGAAGAATGTGGATATCATTTAAAAATGAGTAGTTCGGAACGAATCGAAGTTTTGATTGACCCCGGTACTTGGGATCCTATGGATGACGACATGGTTTCGCTGGATCTAATTGAATTTCATTCGGGGGAGGAACCTTATAAAGATCGTATTGATTCTTATCAAAGAAAGACGGGATTAACTGAGGCTGTTCAAACAGGCGTAGGTCAAATAAATGGTATTCCCATAGCAATTGGAGTTATGGATTTTCAGTTTATGGGGGGTAGTATGGGATCCGTAGTTGGGGAAAAAATAACCCGTTTGATTGAGTACGCTACCAAAAAATTTATACCTCTTATTATAGTATGTGCTTCGGGGGGGGCGCGTATGCAAGAAGGAAGTTTGAGCTTAATGCAAATGGCTAAAATAGCATCTGCCTTATATGATTATCAATCAAATAAAAAGTTATTGTATGTATCAATTCTTACATCGCCTACGACTGGTGGAGTAACAGCTAGTTTTGGTATGTTAGGAGATGTTATTATTGCCGAACCTAATTCCTATATTGCGTTTGCGGGTAAAAGAGTAATTGAACAAACATTGAATAAAACAGTGCCCGAAGGTTCACAAGCGGCTGAATATTTATTCCAGAAGGGTTTATTTGATCTAATCGTACCACGTAATTTTTTAAAAAACGTTATGAGTGAGTTATTTAAGCTCCATTCCTTCTTTCCTTTATAAATTAACTAGAGTGCAATAAGTTAAATTATTTTTTTAGCAAATACGCATAATTTCTTTGTTTTTACCTAGATTCCTTATTATTAATTAAGAGTAAGAAATATCTACCTTTAATGAGATAAAACGATATAAAAGTGCGAGTTTTTCTTTTTTTTTTTTTTAGTTACCTAAATTTAGTCTTACATATCTAATCAAATTTAAATATAAAAAATCTAGATATACCGTTTTTTATATTTATTCATTTCCCGAAAATACCATTTCACTCAAAGTATAGATTGTGTCGTAAATATTTATATAATTAATAAAAAAATTTTTTTATTAAATTATATATAGAAGAACAAAACATAAAAAATTTGTATTATCATACATAGCTTTCATGTAGAGAGATGAATAAGTCTATTTATTTAATTATTAAATAAATAGACTTATTTTATATATTAACTTAGATATGTAGATACTTAATCTATAATAATTTTAAAATTCATTAATAATTTATAATAATTATAACTAAAAATTTTAATTATAATCAATATAAAATATGATATAACATGTGATTTCCACCGAATATAAAGGAAAAAGTTATTATAACTGCAGAAAATAAAAAGTTGGTGGATATATATGTATATCAATAATGTATATTGGTATCTTATGAGAATTATGTTATTATTTTAGATCTAATCAATTCGATGAATTACTCCTAAAGGTTACCATAAAACTAGTGATAGTTGATGAAAGTGCCTTTAGAAATAAAATTAAAGTAAAGTTAAAAAAATTTGTTGGGGTATTCTCTTAATTCCAATAAAATGCAATAAGATCAAATATGAATTGGTGATCATAACATATATGGATAGGACTTATAAGGGGTCTCTAAATTAAGTAATTTTTACTGGGCCTTTCTAATTATTTTTAGGTTCATTAGGGTTCGTATTGGTTGGGACTTCTAGTTATCTTGTTCGAAATTTTATATTTTTTTGTTCCATTTCGGCAAATCATTTTTTTCCTCAAGGGATCATGATATCTTTCTACGGGATCACGGATCTCTTTATTAGTTACTATTTGTGGTGCACAATTTCTCTGAATTTAGCTAGTGGTTATGATCTATTCGACAGAAGTTAAGGAAAGGTGTGTATTTTCGGTTGGGAATTTACTGGAAAAAATCGGCGTATATTTTTCTAATTACTTAATAGAAGATATTTGATTTATTAGAATTTAGAATATAAGTTAAAGAAGGTATTTCTGCTCGTCGTGTCCTTTCTATGGACATCTGAGGCCATGGGTCTATTCTTTTGACACGTAACCTGGCGAGAATTTAACTCTATGCAAAATTGAACGGCCTATTTCTTATGTGTAACAATTCAAATCTTTTGATAAAACCTGGGCGGAAAAACGAAAGTTTTCTCAGCAGGAAGGAAAAATGCAAGAATACTCTTATAATTTAACGGAAGTTTCAGTAGACCGCTCAGTCCAGTCAAAGTTGATGTATATGGAACAAACTTAAAAAAACTTTATTTATGATTTTTTATGCTTATACAAATTAATTTAACCCAATTGAAAAAAGTAATAAATTTAACTACTAGATTAAATATATTTCATATATATATCAATATTAAATTTTGTAGAAGTGATACTTTAGGTGCAGATAAATAATATCTTCTCAAATTTTTATTTTTTTTGTCAATCGAATCTTTATTTTATCTTTTCTTTTTTATTCTTTACTAACCAATAATGGCTTTTTTATAATTATAATGTAATGGGTTTACCTCTGTCTTATTTTTCTCTAATTTTTTTTTATTATCACAATATCTTTCTCTGCATAATTCTTGGCTATGGGGAATTTTTGAAATTTTAGTAACAATACCATGCAAACAAAAAATATTTTTTCTTAGATAAAAGAACAGATTACTAGATCCATTTCCGTACCGCCCATGATATATATCATAAATTGGACATAAATTTCAAATGCATATCTCATTTTTGCGCAATAAGTTTATTAAAATTAAAATCCATGAGAAGCGACCTGATTTATTGTATGTACCAATTGCCATTTAGCTAGTAAACCCATGGATATTGAGGTTCCAAAAGCAGTAGTTCCCAATTTTAAGCAGTAGTTCGAATTTCTTATGATAAGCAAGTTAAAAAAGTTCTTACTAATGGTAAGTAAAGGGGGTTTGAAATAACCATAATAGATCTTTTGAATGGACGTAAAGTGGTTTATATTATTCCTCCAGGACCAGAACTTTTTGTTTCAGAGGGTAAATCTATTAAATTTATAAATTTTATCAACCATTAATGAGTAATCCTAATGTGGGTGGATTTGGTCAGGGAGATGCAAAAATAGTATTGCAAGATCCATTATGTGCCCAAGGCCTTTTTTATTGGCCTCCTCCTTCTTTAATCCACAGTAGTTCGAATTATAATTACTATGCTAATAAATTTAAGTCTAATTCAATCTATGAAAAAAATCACACTCTGTAGGATTTGAACCTACGGCATCGGGTTTTGGAGACCCGCGTTCTACCGAACTGAACTAAGAGCGTTTTCTTGTCCAAACAGATAAATTAAATAAACAAAGTATTCTTTTTATAACACTAATACTTTGTTAGATAGATATATTTTATAGTTTCATAAAAAGTAATGCTTCTGTACAACTTGAATCAATTGAGATCGATTACTCATTAGTGTTCAAGGGCGGCAATAATAAATAGGTAGGGATGACAGGATTTGAACCCGTGACATTTTGTACCCAAAACAAATGCGCTACCAAGCTGCGCCACATCCCTTCTACAGTGTCATTGTATAGAATTTTTTCTTGTTTTCCACATCTTTATTTCCTACACTGAGAAAAACAAATTTAAGTCCATTTTTTCTTTTTTATCTTTTATTTAATAAGAAAAATTATATATATATATATATACGAAATATATAACCTATTATTTGATAAGAGACGATACTTTTTTTTCTTATTACTTTATTTATTTTGATCTTTTATAGTTAGATTTTTAGTTAGTAACTTATATTTTACTTTTTCTTCGTTTTGAATCAAAAATTTTAAATTGAGTAAATCTAAAATTAAAAGGAGGTTCATGGCTAAGAGGAAAGATTCTCGAGTAGCGGTTATTTTAGAATGTACTAGTTGTATCCAAAAGAGTGTTAAGAAGGTACCGATCGGCATTTCTAGATATATTACTCAAAAGAGCCGACACAATACGCCTAATCGATTAGAATTGAGAAAATACTGTTCCTATTGTTACAAACATCTGATTCATAGGGAACTAAAGAAATAGATCTACTGAAGTATGTTGTTTTATCCCTGAATGGGAAAATTATATTATATATAATATATTTTCTTTAAAAAATAAGAATCCTATTGGGGTTTAAGATAAAAAAATTAAAAATATAGTATTTTCGGGATAAGAAATAAACTAAACAAACAAACCATGGATAAACTAAATAGGCCTTCTCTTAAATCTAAGAGATCTTTTCGTAGGCGTTTGCCCCCGATTCAATCGGGGGATCGAATTGATTATAAAAATATAAGTTTAATTAGTAGATTTATTAGTGAACAAGGAAAAATATTATCTAGGAAAATGAATAAATTGACCTTGAAACAACAAAGATTAATTACTATTGCTATAAAACAAGCTCGTATTTTATCTTTGTTACCTTTTATCAATAATGATAAACAATTTGAAAGAACCGAGTCTACTGCCAGAACTACGGTTCTTAGAACTAGAAAGAAACAGGCTTATTATTTGTTTACTTAAATTAAATTCCAATCTGAAATAAAACCTAAATTGGTGTTTTGTTCAATCAATTTGACAATCTTAGAATACAGATTTTATTATCGTGTCGTAAGAAAATTTTTTTTTATAATCTGTTCATTAATTTTGACTACCGTAGCATATTTTAGCATAGTAATGTAATTTATACCCTACCTTCCCGAAGTTTACCCTCTGGGTAACTCTATAAAAATTTTTCCGGTATATTCTTTATAATATACTTCTTTTTTTCTGATTTCATTGGAAATCATATAAAGACAATTCCTATTTGATATTGCTATTTGGGCTAGTATTTTACGATTAAGAAGCAACCGTCTCTTGTATAGATCATTTATTAATTTACTATAACTATAGGATACCTTACTTTCTTGAATTACTGCGTTTATCCGAGCGATCCACAAACGACGAAAATTTATCTTTTGCTTATACCTATCCCGATGGGCCGCAAACAAAGCTCTTATTTTCTGTTGAGTAATAGTTTTAGTAAGTATTGAATGGGCCCCTCGAAAACTTGATGTAAATAAACGCATTTTTGTTCTACGTCTCCGGGCTATATATCCACGTTTAATTCTGGTCATTTAATTAAATAAAAGTTTGACTAATAACTAAAATTATTTCTTTTCTTTCAGTTATCCGTTTCCCCACCCAGGTAATAACCAAACTTATTTTTCCAGTGTATAAAATAAAAATCCCAATGGCTTTGGCTACTCTAATCTTCCTGACCACTATTTTTTTAGGTATTTTATTGTAAAATAAAAAAGTAAAAAAAATTAAATGTATAAATAAATAGTGGGTTCCGTCGTTTTTATGGTTACTTCTTAAACGGTGAGGTCTTCTCTATACACCGGAGCCTTTAACTTCATTTAATCTATATTTTTGGTAGCTTGTATAGTTCACACCACACTCTTTAGCTCTACCCACAAATTATATAATAACGGGTCTGTCACAACGAGAGAGACCCACCTATACAGTAACGGTATTTAAATTCTGAAAGTTAGCCAAATAGCTGACCCTCGTAGTCCGTTCTTAACCGAGTGATAACTTCAATTTATTTTTTTTTATTTAAATAAGATTTACTCCGCTTAATGAATAACCCTTCGTTACCAATGGAGAATTGCTTTTCATTTTAATTTCATTAAATTTACATCAATGGAAACCATAAACTTTATCTACAATAGAGAGATTGGTTTTCTTCTTTTTTTTTCAGTTTGCAATCTAAACGAGTCGCACATACACCCTAGTACATGTTCCTCTACGCTGAGGACATCCCCCAAGGGCGGGGGATTTCGTGACATTTCGAAGTGGCTGTCTTCTATTTCTAATAAGTTGTTTAATAGTTGGCATGTTGAATCATATACCTAAAAGGCTGGTTTAGATTGATCCTAACCTTATAAATTTTTTATATTTCATAGAATAATAAACTCAGAGATAAAATTTAAATTTATGGATTTTTATTTTATCCATTTTTTTCATTCAATGGCTACAAGATCAACAATTCCATAAGCTTGGGCTTCTGTTGCTGACATAAAAACGTCTCTTTCTATGTCTTCTGATACAACCCATAATGGTTTTCCCGTTCTTTTTACATACACCCTTGTGAGGGTTTCGCGTAGTTTCAGCAGTTCTTCTGCTTCCAGGATAAATTCTCCCGTTTGCGCCTCATAAAAAGAACTAGCGGGTTGATGGATCATTACCCTGATACTATAAGGGTTCTCTATCTGGTGTGACGAAACAAACAGAAAAGAAATATAAAAAAATAGATAGAACAACCGTACAGGCATCATCTTTTGTGCATTGCATACGGCTCTACAATAAAATTGACTTTCCTTTTTCACTTTACATTAAAGAAATATAAAAATAAAATTTACCCATTTGGAATGGGTAAATGCTCAAATTGCCACCCTTCCTTTTTAGGGTAGTTAAAAAAATACTATGGTGGCTCCGTTGCTTTCTATATAAAAAAAAAGAATCTTTTTTTTCTTTGATTCCGCAATCCCAAAGTTTCTTTTTGATCCAACAAAAAAATAAAAATATTGTTTTTTCACACTCTTTTTTTATAACTTAAAGTTAAGAGTCCGGGAATATGAAAACAAAAAAAAAAAAGTTTGTGACGCTTAATTTGACTTATGATAGATAATAGAAAATCGTAAATATCTTTTATCTCATACTACTCTCTCGATATATAATCGAATCTACAAAAAAAATACTAAAAATTTTTAATATCGAATTCGAAGTGCCATGCTATTATTACTTAATATTTATCTGGCGAAGGCATAATTTTATTTTTTTTTTTTTGATAAAAAACCTCATTGGCGCCAAGCGTGAGGGAATGCTAGACGTTTGGTAATTTCTCCCCCAACTAAGATAAAAGATCCCATTGATGCGGCTAATCCCATGCATATTGTATGCACCTCTGGTCGTACAAATTGCATAGTATCATAAATAGCTACTCCAGGTATTACCCACCCGCCAGGAGAGTTTATAAACAAATAAAGATCTTTGGTATCATTTTCAATACTGAGATATACCATAAGACCAATAAGTTGATTCGATATCTCACTATTTACTTCTTGGCCTAAAAAAAGTAATCTTTCTCTATAAAGTCGATTGAGTAGAGTAAAATTGTATCCCTTAGGAACCGTACATGCATCTTTTGATACATACGGTTCAAAAAAATTGTGACAAAAAGAAATCAATGTATAGATTCAAGTCTTCTTTCTCTTTTACTATTATTTTTTTAGTTATAAGGTTCTTATACGTTATCTTATAATGAAAGGGCTTTTTATTCCATTTTTTAATAAAAATTAATTTTGACTTTGTTTATTTATTTTTTAATAGAAAAAAGAAACTAAACTTATTTAATCAACTTGTCATTGATGTATTGTTTCATCGAGATTAAATCCAAATAGCGATGGTCTTTTCTTGTTCTTAAATGGGTCTCTTTATTCTTTTTAGGTTTATGCTCTACTCCGGGTAAAGATCCGCCCGATTTTTATTTGCACATATAGAACAAATATTACCATCACCATTTATTTTTGTTATGATTTTACAAATAAAAAAAATCTTTTATGATACATGTAATAATCATAGATCTATTTATTATTAATTGGGTTTTTATAAACGGAGCCTGTATACTTTATTTTTTTAGTCCAACCAAAAAAGCCAACCATAAATTATTATAATTGATATGATATTACCATAGTACTATGAATTCCCCAAACAATGAATTTAATTGAATAATTGAACTTCGCGCTCCAAGTTTTAGATTATTTAATTTTTCTTTTGGGGGCGAAGTAAAGGATAGCTCTATCGGGGGAGAGAACGGGTAAATCCCATATGACCCAATATATCTAACAAGTCGCACTATACGTCAACCCAAGATGCATCTTCCTCTCCAGGACTACGGAAAGGTACTTTTGGAACACCAATAGGCATAAATTGAAATCAAAAATAACTAAAATACTATATTTCACTTTGATGTGGAAACGTAATAATATAGTTTTACTTTATTTATAATATTTATTCTATCTTATTTATTTTCTTTATTTTATCCCTAGATTAGAAAAATTTAGAAATAAAATAAAATTTTTAAGAATTTTAAGAATAGGTCTTTTTTTTTATAATAACTAAGGAGGGGCACATTTATGTAGCCATCCTAAATTGCGTATTGGGACTTATTGAATATAAAATAAATATGCTTCTATTTGTTCTTACTAACATAATTATTTTATTATTATGAAAAGAATATATATATGAATATAACCGATATTAATATAACCCCTGCTGGGAAATAATATTCTTAACAAGGAGGATACGTAAGATAGTTATTGTATCATTGTATAGTCTTGTCCAATCTAATCTAATAAAGTTATATAGTGTTTATTTAAAAAAAGGGATATTTTCCATGGGTTTGTCTTGGTATCGCGTTCATACCGGTTTATTGAATGAAATGACGGTAGGTTGTTTTCTGTTCATATAATGTATAAAACTCTGGTTGCGAGTTCAGAGAGCTCGATGGCTCTGTATAAATTAGCCATTTTTGACCCTTTTAACCCTGTTCTTGATCCAATGTTGAGACAGGAGATGTTCGTTATACCCTTCATGACTCGTTTGGAAATAACCAATTAATAGGTAGGTTGGGGCATTACAAGCGTAACTGTAAAGAATAAGTAGATTTAGAGTTACGAAAGTGTAGCTGGAGAGCATATTGTGCTTTTTGAATTATGCTTTTTGGCAGCTATCTGGCATTGGGTCTATTTGGATATATAAATATTTTTTGATGAACGTATGGAAAAACCTTCTTTGTATTTGACCAAAATCTTTGTAATTAATTTATTTCTATCTGGGGTGGCTTGTTTTGCTTTTGGTGCATTTAATTTAAAAGACTTTTATGGGTCCTGTAATATAGGTGTCCGAGCCTTATGGATTAACACAACTCTTCATGGGGCGTGGAAGGTTTTGATACTTTTTTTGTTCCAGGAGGAATAACTTTTTATCATATTACAGAAAGTACATTGGGTATATTAGTAGGTTTATTCCATCTTAGCACCCGACCGTCACAACGTCTGTACAAAGGATTGCGTATGGGAAAATATTGAATCTAGTAGTATCGTGGCTGTTTTTTTGCAGCCTTTGTTGTTGCTGGAACTATATTGTATGGTTCAGCAACGACCCCTATCTAATAATTATTTGGTCCCAATAGTTATCGATAGGATCAGGGTTGCTTACAGCAATAGATATATCAAAGAGTTAGCTCTGAGCTAGTAGAATATCAAAGTTTATTATAAGCCTGGTCTAAAATTACTGAAAAATTAGTTGTTTATGATCAATACCATAACGCAGCAATAGTGGGTATTATTCAGGGCCGCCTCAATGGATAATTGAGATTGAATAGCAGTTGGATGGTTAAGACACCTTATCTTTTTTAGGGATAAAGAAGGACATGAGCTTTTTTTACGTCGTATGCCTACTTTATTTTTAAAATTTTCTGGTTGTTTTTCTAGATGCGATCAATTGGATGAAATTTTTGAATTATATAACGCGACTTTTAAATAATATAGTGTTTTCATAGTAGTACAAGAGGTTGGTTTACTTTTTAACCTGCTTCATTTAATCTTCTTTTTAGGACAAATTTGGTATGGTGCTATAACCTTGTTCAGAGATGTTTTTGCTGGTATTGACCCAGATTTAGATGCTTAATTAGAGTTTGTAGCATTTAGAAAACTAGGGGATCCAACTACAAGAAGATATATATTCTGATAAAAGACTGTGGCTTTTGTATGTTTTTTACCTCTATTTTTTTTTTAGGATAAAAAAAGTTAGGGAAGTTATAATTGTAAACCGTGATTTAATTTATGGAAACATTGGTTTATACATTCTTTTTAGTCTCGACTATAGGGATAATTTGTTAGCTAGTTTTTTGAGAACCACCTAAAGTTCCAACTAAAAAAATTAAATAATTTTTCAAGTATCTAATTACTTCAACTAGTTTCCTAGTTTCTGTGTTGATTTATTAATTATGGAGAAGGTTGCATAAAAGCGGTATATTAAGGCGTACCCGGTAAGTAAACCATATAGAAATATAAAGATGGTGATTAGGATTACTGTTTCCATTATTTATGATTACACAAACTGTTGAGAACATCAGTACTGAGGCGAACGACTATAAGGGAGTTTATTAAAACCACTGAATTCAAAATAAGGTAAAATAGCTACCGGGTGGGGAAATACTTCAGTGTCGCAATGGATCTATTTGCAGTATTTCCATCTATTATTTTGGAGATTTAAAATTATTACATTTTGTTGGATAGAATTTCAATTAATTAAATATATAAGAACCACAAAATCCTAGCCCTTTAGATAAAAAATTAATAAGTTCGAACTTTAATTTATGCCCTATTCTATTTTTGTAGTTTGACCATGGAATTTCTTTCTTTATGTATTTACGGAATATGAGTGTGTGATTTGTTATAATGTATTATATTGATATTGATAGTACATAGAACTAAGTATGTCCCCTTGCTATAGATGATTCTACTTCGTTAGATATTTTTTTGAGTATCTTTAACATGAACTTTATGAACTAGATTAAGAAGATATAACTATGATTCATATTAAATATCTAAAAAAAATATATGATTGGTTTCGAAGAACGTATCAAGATTAAGGTAACTTCGTATGATATAATTAGTAAATATGTTCTTACCCAAGTAAATATATTTTATACTTTAGGGTAAATTACGTTTACTGGTTTTTTAGTACAAGTAGCTACAGGGTTTGCTATAACTTTTTACTATCGTCCGACCATTATTGAAGCTTTTGCCTCTGTTCAATACATAATAACAAAAAATCACTTTATTTGATCAATATATTAGTTCATCGATGGTTGGCAAGTATGATGGTTCTTATGATGATTATCACTTAAAGGAAAAATAATAGGATTTTTTTGCTACAAGTATGGATTATTGAAAAAAATCCATTTTTTTTTATATTTACTTTCAACTAAATGTGTCAAATAAATACTATTGTGAGGTTGGGGGATTATCAAAAGGTAAAATGTATTATGTGAATGTTTCGTTTGAACTATTGATTGTTCTGTGTAGATATATGTCTGCTACATTAGAATTAAAACCTCAATGTGTCTTTGTTCCAATCACAACCCATCTACAGAAGATAGTCGTCTGATTTGCTTTAACATAATCTTTTTTCTATGATTTGATCTAAATGAATCATCTTTTACATAATTACATAATAGGGCTCTGTAAGATCTAGTATAAGTAAGTTAAATATTAAATAAAGAAGGATTCTTTTTTAATTTATTTATTTAACTTACTAGTTATAGGTATAATTAAATATAAATATATTCATTTCCTATGCATTAAGATGATCGATAATACTATCGGAGTGAAACAAGAGATCTAAAGAAAATAAATAATTATTATATTTAAATAATAGAATTAAAATTATAGGCTAGACTAAATTAGTAACAAGTAAACCATTTATGTGTATAACTATATTTGAAGATAGTAATCATAAAATCTGAGACAATCCAGACTTGATCATATTATGATTAATTTTTTAAGCCTACATGGGTATTTAGTATTTACTTAGATATAGAACCTAATTCTTTGTAATTGAAATTGATAGTTATAATTCCAGAAAAAAAGTTAAATTTTTCTTACATTAAATCATTCAGAATTATTTATATATAGCCATCCTGTATTAATAGCTAAAATGGCTATAAGGTATGGGTCATAATTATTATAGAGAACCACATAGTCCAATGACTTTTTATATATTTTTACCGTAGTCATTAGAGGTACTATTGCATGTAATGTAGGTTTGGCGGTTCTAGAACCATCAATGATTGGTGAACCATCAAATCCATTTGCAATCCCTCCAGAAATATTACCTTAATGGTATTTTTTTACTTTATTTCAAATATTTTGTATAGTACTCAATGTTAATAAATTCGAAAATAGGTGTCCAGTAGTTACAACCTTCTTTTTTATTGGTACCACAGTCGCTATTTGTTTGGGTATTGATGCAACATTACCTATTGATAAATCCCTAACTTTAGGTTTTTTTTATTAATTGTGAAATTTTTTTATAAATAATCTAATAGTGGTTTTATATCTTCTAGGTTAAAATTTTTAATTTTCATAATATTTTATTGAATGTTATTAAAAAAGTCCAATAATATATATATGACCTTTTTAGGAAATTATAAACCCTAGGAAACAATTAAGATTGATTAATAAAAATTTATTAATTTTTACACACGTCTTTTTTTCGGAGGTCTACAGCCATTATGTGGCATAGGGGTTACATCGCGTACAAAAATTAAAAGTATACCACTTCTACGAATAGCTCTTAATGCTGCGTCTCTTCCTAGACCTGGACCTTTTATCATAACTTCTGCTCGTTGCATACCTCTACCTATTGCTGTACGAATAGCATTTACTACTGATCTTTGAGCGGCAAAAGGTGTCCCTCGTCTCGTACCTTTGAATCCACAAGTACCAGCCGAGGACCAGGAAACAACCTGACCCCTTATATCTGTAACCGTGACAATTGTATTATTGAAACTTGCTTGAACATGAATAACCCCTTTTGGTATTCTACATGTATTCTTGCGTGCACCAATACGTACATTCCTATGTGAATCAACTTTAGGTATAGCTTTTGTCATATTGTATTATCTCATAAAGATGAGTCATAAATATATGGATATATCCATTTCGTGTCAAAACAGATTCTTTATTTGTACATTTAGCCCTTTAGCGAGTATTATTATCCTTGTCTTTGTTTATGTCTCGGGTTGGAACAAATTACTATAATGCGCCCCCGCCTGCGGATTAGTCGACATTTTTCACAAAGTTTACGAACGGAAGCTCTTATTTTCATTTTTTTTATTCCTTATTTAAATTTTTCATCTCTAACCGTATTAAAGAAAAACAATCTAATCTTTCGAATCCTTGTTTTGGAGTCGGTAAATTATACGCCCTCGGGTTGAATCATAAGGACTTACTTCAATTTTTACTTTATCTCCTGGCAATATCCATATAAAACTATGTCGGATCTTTCCTGAAACATAACCTAGAATTATATCTTCATTATCTAACCGAACCCGGAACATCCCATTTGGTAGCGATTCAGTAATTAAACCTTCATGGATCCATTTTTTTTCTTTCATTCCAGGTTAACAAGCCTCCTTGAAGTATAAACTAATAGGGTATAAACTATTCATTCCCTTGCTTTTTTTTTACAAATAAGAGGATTTTTTGATCTTATTTGGATATAAAAAGTATTACCATATATAACACAAAATTTCTCCACCTATTCCTTCTAGTCGAGCCTCCCGGCCTGTTATTATACCTCTAGAGGTAGAAATAATTACAATTCCCATTCCACCTAAAATTCTAGGAATTAGTTGAGAGTTAGAATAGATTCGTAAACCGGGTCGACTGATCCGTTTTAAATTTAAAAAATTTCTATAAGGTCTTTTCCTATTCTTTCTATGTCGCAAGATTAAAACTAAAAAAGATTTATTTTTTTCTCGATGTTTTCTGATGTTTTCGATAAAACCTTCCTGTAAAAGTATTTTAACAATATTTTCTGTACTATTAGTAGATTCTATGCGAACAACTCTTTTTCTATCTATATCTGCATTTCGTATAGAGGTTATTATCTCAGCAATAGTGTCTCTACCCATGATAAACTAAAATTATTGGTACCCCAAATTTGGATATAATCAACATGTTTTTTATGAATATGAATTTTTCAAGAGATATGCGTGAGACACAATATAAAAATTAATCTATTCCTTTTAAATACCTTAAAGAAATCGCTATATAAATTTAAATTTTATAATACCTCGGACGCTAATGAAACTATTTTAGTAAAATTTAAATTTCTCAATTCCCGGGGTATTGCACCAAAAACTCGAGTTCCCTTCGGATTTCCTTCACGATCAATCACAACTGCAGCATTGTCATCATATCGTATTATCATACCGTTTTTACGTTTAAGTTCTTTACAAGTACGAACAACTACAGCTCTGACTACTTCTGCTTTTTCTAGGGGCATATTAGGTACTGCTTCTTTGATCAGAGCAACAATAATGTCACCAATATGAGCATATTGACAATTACTAGCTCCTATGATTCGAATACACATCAATTCTCGAGCCCCGCTGTTATCTGCTACGTTTAAATGGGTCTGAGGTTGAATCATATCAAATTTTTAATCTATTCTTTCAATTCAAAGGATGAAGAAAATAAAAGAAATATTGTTTTATCAAAAAAAAAAAAAGAAACCTGTGGTTTTATTTCATAATTTGTGTTGGTTCTAGATTTTTATCCAGAAATAATAAATTTAGTTCGTATAGGCATTTTGGATGCTGCTATTAAAATAGCCCGTCTAGCTATATTTTCGGTTACTCCACCCATTTCATATAGTATTCGTCCCGGTTTAACAACAGCTACCCAATATTCAGGGGATCCTTTCCCCGAACCCATGCGTGTTTCAGCCGGCCTTACCGTAACGGGTTTATCTGGAAATATACGAACCCATATTTTTCCACCACGACGTACATTTCGTGTCATTGCTCGTCGACTTGCTTCAATTTGTCTAGATGTAATCCAAGCGGGTTCAAGTGCTTGAAGAGCATATTTACCAAAACAAATATGATTTCCTCGATAAGATATTCCCTTCATTCTTCCTCTATGTTGTTTACGGAATCTAGTTCTTTTGGGGTTATAGTTGATGGTTGTTTATAAATTACATCTCTATTACAGAACTGGACTTGAGAGTTTCTTCTCATCCAGCTCCTCGCGAATAAAAGGATTAAAAATTTAATAAAAAAAAGAGAAAGTTTACGCGGGCGAATATTTACTCGTGCAATCTCTATTTCAGTTTTAGCATTTGTTCGTGACTTTGCAAAATAGATGAATTGATTTCCGGTTAATTTCACCATCCCAACTGTCAAATCAGTAAGATTCATTTGTTCAATAAAAATTTTGTATTCACAGGTTTCATCGTTCCCACCACTTCGTACTTAATGGTTAGGTCTTAATTTTACAATGGAGCTAACAATTTAATTTTTGAGTCAACCCTTTTAGTCTTTATTGTCTCAAAGCTCTTTATTTTATATTTATTTAATAATATTTAATATTTCTTATGGATTAATCAATTAGTATTAATGCTTTATTACACTGTCTTTTATGAGATGACTCATAGACCTTGCATATTGGAATTATATATCATTGATATTTTTTATATCTTTCTCTCATCCTTCCAGTTATCCACCTTTATTTTGTTTTAAATTTAGAATTTAAGTTAATTTAAAAAATTTTCAGTTGTTACAAAGATATGACTAATTTGGCATATCGTGACTGTTTCTTTAGATTAAGATAATACGAAGTTCTGAGTTGGTTTTTTGATAGACCGCTGGGCTTATTTTTTTTTTAATCTTAACCCTAAAAAAACCAACGAGTCACACACTAAGCATAGCAAATATATCAAAAGGTCAATTAAATTTTTATTTTATCCTGTATAATTAATTATATTGTTAAAAAAAAAAAAAAAGAATTTTTTTTTTAACAATATAATAGATAGATATAAATCTAAGTTAAAAAAATTTAAAGTTTTTTATTCCTCTTCCTTGTCTATGTCTATAAAAATCCAAATTTTGATACCTAATATCCCATAGATAGTCTTAATTGTATAGGAACAATAATCGATTTTAGCTAGAATGGTTTGTAGAGGAACCCTCCCCTCTCTTATCCATTCGACACGTGCAATTTCTTTTCCATCGAGACGTCCTGAAATTTGGACTTGAATTCCTTTTGTATCTGCTTGTTCAGTCAATTCAATGGCCTTTTTCATTGTTTTTCGAAATGAAACTCTATTCTTTAATTGTCCAGCTATAAATTCTGCAATAATACTAGGATTTCTATAAGGTTTTTTAAGTTTTTTGATAGCAATATTAATTTTTTTATTCACATCATTAAATTCTTTTTTTAGATTTATTTGTAATTCTTCTATTTTGCGAGGTATACTTTTTATTAATAACTTTGGGAATCTCCAAAAAATTATGACTTGTATTAAATCAATTCTTTTTTTAATCTCTATATGGGCAATTCCTTCAGTGTTAGGGGATATTCTTATATTTTTTTGTACATAATATTTTATAAAATCTCTTATTTTTTGATCTTCTTGTAGACCCTCAGAATATTTTTTTGGTTGTGCAAACCAAAGGGAACGATGATTCTGGGTTGTACCAAGTCTGAAACCGAGTGGATTTATTTTTTGTCCCATACTACCCCACTATTATATACATCAGGATATGTCATAGTTGTTTTTTTCCATCTAGGTTTTTCAAAATAATATATTTCTTCATATTCATCTAAAGATATATCTTTCATTACAATAGTTATATGACATCTATTTTTTTTTATCACATAACTACGCCCACGAGCTCTAGGTTTTAATTTCTTTGCTGTAGTACCCTCATTAACCTCAACTTTATTTATTATTAAATTGGCTTCGGATGAACCTATACTGAAAGTAGCATTTGCTGCTGCAGAATAAACCAAATTTAAAATTGGATAACATGCTCGATATGACATTAGCTCGAGTATTATCAATGTTTCTCCATAAGAACGTCCGCGAATTTGATCAATTACTCTTCTGGCTTTGTCTGCAGATAGAAATATATGTCTCCCTAAAGCGTATACTTCTGTTTTTTTCTTTCTTAGCATAAGGTTTCTCTCCTACTAATGAATCATAAGTATTTATTTATATGTTTTTTTATAAGAATAATATTAATGACGGGATCTAGTATCATTTTTTGCATGTCCTCGGAAATTTAAAGTAGGTGCAAATTCTCCTAATTTGTGACCTACCATACGATCTGTTATATAAATAGGCAAATGTTCCCTACCGTTATGAACGGCGATTATATGGCCGACCATTGTGGGTATAATGGTAGATGTCCGGGACCACGTTACTATTATTTCTTTTTCTTTTTTTTTATTAAGCTTATTAATTTTTAGTAATAGATTATTGGATACAAAAGGATTTTTTTTTAGTGAATGGATCACAGGTTGAGTTGCTCCTTATTTTTTTGTAAAGACTAATAAATATAATTTATCGCCTATTTACTACGGCGACGAACAATCAAATTATCACTATATTTATTCCTTTTTCTACTTCTTCTTCCAAGTGCAGGACAACCCCAAGGGGTTGTGGGTTTTTTTCTACCAATTGGGGCTCTCCCCTCACCACCCCCATGGGGATGGTCTACAGGATTCATAACTACTCCTCTTACTACAGGACGCTTACCTAGCCAACGCTTGGATCCGGCTCTACCCAAACTTTTCTGATTCGCCCCAACATTCCCCACTTGTCCCACTGTTGATGAGCAGTTTTTGGATATCAAACGGACCTCCCCAGAAGGTAATTTTAATGTGGCCGATTTCCCCTCTTTTGCAATCAGTTTCGCTACAGTACCCGCTGCTCTAACTAATTGTCCACCCTTTCCAAGTGTGATTTCTATATTATGTATGGCCGTGCCTAAGGGCATATCGGTTGAAGTAGATTCCTCTTTTTGATCAATAAAAACCCCTTCTCAAACCGTACAAGCTTCTCCCAAAGCATACGGCTTTCTGGATGTATATGATGATATCTATACAGATGGATCTTATATATATCGTACAATGAAGTACCACCTGGGTGGATATCCATATGAATCCAAATCTGCCGAATCACTCATGGTATGATCTTCTACATCCTAGGTCCCGTTCCGTCATCTGGCTTATGTTCTTCATGTAGCATTCAGACCGAATGACTCTATGAAATTACGTCAATACTTCCACATATTATGGGTAACGTAGGAGACATCTCTATTTTTCTTCCGGGGAATCTTTATAATTCCCACTGCTTAGCTTTCAATTCGCCTCTGACCATCAAATGAAATGTGAATAACCTATCCTCCTCTCTTTGCTTTGAAAAAAGGGGTGCTTCCGGCTCTATCGGTGCTTGAAACAATTTTGTCTTCTCCATATTACTGTATCTCTAGAGTCAATAATTTTATATGAAGAACTACTGAACTCAATCACTTGCTGCCGTTACTCTTCAGTT